ATTGGATTTTTGGTCGACCATTTGACTCCTTGTCGCCCCTTTCCCTTCTTTGAAAAGGGGTGCTAATTGAACCCCCATCCAACCGACGGAGCACTCCATCGGAACCCCCAGCTGAGTCTTTCAAAAAAGTGGCAGTGGCTGCTCATATATTACCTTGGATGCGTAGAACATGGAGTAGCATTATTTCATTCCTACAAGCGACTACCCACCCAAGATTGGAAAAAATGCTATATGATAACTTCAAGATCAAATAGAATATGTTTCTTTCCATTCCTCGGGAGGCACTTATTTCTCCGAAACAGGAGATCAAAGTGATTTTCCTATTTTTTCCCAATAAGTTTACGGCCTTACACCATTGGGATACTTCGAATAAACTCGAGTACATATAGGAAAGACCGGTGCTAAAACCCTTTCTCAAGATCGATTCCATACTTTTGTTGGTGGGGTCTTCGCTGTGGATGTTATTTCCCTGATGTGAAAGGAGTTGGTTCCGTAGTTTGAGAATTCTGCTGATCCCAAGTACTCCATTTCGATTATTCCATATAGCAATATAAAAAAGAAAGAAGAAAAGGCATAACCAGACGAATTGTGTAAAATAAGTAAATGGATCCAGCTGAGGCATTATTTATTTATAGATATAGTATTCCAAATCCCTCCAGAAGCAGAAGAGATCTTTTTGAAGAACTTTTGATGTGGGTTGGTTGGTCAACAACATAGATAGAGCATGGGAGAAATCAAATAGGAGCAAAAGACTTCTATCTATCGTTGTGATTTCATTCCATAGTTTTTGTTCCATCGTTAACACTCATCCTGGGGAGTACAGTCGCAAGACCGAAACTCAAAGGAATTGACTTAGGGCCTTACTTTTTGAATGCAATAAGTTCTGTATAAGACTGACTGCCAAAAGTGCCAGCTGGACCTATAGGATAAGGCTGCCTACGTACACCAAAAGAGGATCGAAATCAGATTAGAGAATCGCGCTTTTACCGGCGTGACTATTAGCGACCCAAAGACGACCAAAACTGTATTACCTTCAATGATCATCATTATCTTTCTAACCAAGAGGGTTATGCCTTGCATGGCTAATATGCACAGTACTACTATGGGATCCTACGCTCTAACTAGTATGGGACCCTACCTTTTATTCATTCCATTTGGTAGAGCTTTTTGGCCGGTTGTGGGCTCGGAGGGATTCCCCGACATCGTGGTTCGTAGCCACGTGCTCGAATCCTCTGAGTGTATTTGTGAGGCAGGGATACGTAACCTCATCCAACTTCGCTAGATCGTTCAGGAATGGGTTCTGTATTGGTTCTCCTTTTTTGATCATATCCTTCGGGAGGGTCTCAATGATTCTTTATTTACTGCCGCGGGAGATCCTACAGATACGTTATTTACTGCCGCTGAGAAAAGAGATCGTACAAAAACGTTATTTACTGCCGCTGAGAAAAGAGATCCTACAGATACGTTACTTCAGGAAGATGGTATTACTATTCGTAATGATGTGAGTAAATCGATATTTACAAAAGTATATAAACAGCGAGTATTCCAATTACTCGAAGATAAGAAAAGTGCGGCAGCTATCTCCGGTTGATTTCGAAAATCTTCAGCATGAGATTGAATCTCTGACTATGTGTTTTAATGAAGCTAATATCTTTTCTTCATGCTCCGCTATTGTAAAGATTCTCACTTCTGGAAATCAGATGAGTGCCAAGGATTATCTTAAGTCTAAGCCTAAGCCTAAGTCTAAGTTTCCGTTGCCTTTTTCTAAAAAAAGAGGTTTGAGAAAAGGTAAATGAGGTTGGTAGTCAAAACGCCCGATAATGGTTTATCAGATTTCGAAATAGGTCTTTTAGATCACTTCGGTCATCATACACTTGAAGCTTTATTAATTCATATTCTGAGCACTCTCTTTTTTTCTTCAAATTCTGTGAAAGTGGCTACTTTAGTGGATCGAATAGAAAGGGTAGTTCGACTGAATGCAGCAATATTAGCGAGTCATAATGTAAATACTTCGGTTAAAAACGCGGAAATAGCCTCTCCCTTCGGTCGAGCACCTTCTTACCTCTAACAAGGACGTTTCAAGACTACGACATCCTTTCGGTCAGACGGCAAGTTGAATTCTTAGTCGATAGAAAGATAATCAAACTTATATACAAAGAAAAAGATGATTCATCATCTACAAAAATCATCAAAAAGCAGAAATCATATTATTTTGAAAAGTATGTTTTCGCGGAATGCTTATTCAATCCTTCCATTCTTCCAGTTCAAATGAACCTCCCCATGATTCATCCACCACAGGATTGGGACTATCATTTCTCCGATGCCGATGAGAAGACTTGGTTGAACATATCGGATCTTTTTGGTGGGTACTTAAAAGGGCATTCCAATTCAATCTATGATCAATATCGATTATGTTGTTCTTTAAACAAGAATCATTTTTTTATTTACTTCGGTCTAAATAAGGATAGAGAAACCCATGAGAAAGCAAGTAATCTGTGTACTATTATGAACAAGCTTCAAAAGCAACCTTTTCAAATCAACCAAGCATTTCTCAATGAATTGAATTGACTCAAAACGTTCATTTTGATGTTGAATTAGGGTATATAATGCCTTATTATCTCAATTTCATAAATATGAATGGGAGAGTGACAACTATTCTCAGAGATTATTATCTCAAAAACAAAGAAGTGCAACATATATGTAGTTATGACAAATTGATACAAGTGATGTCTACTAATATCCAAAGAGCCCGTTATGAGCGAACCATATTCCATTTAGCTAAGGCGTACTCGGGTTATCAATTTTATTTACCTGCCTTTCTTGACTTCCGAGGTAGAATATACCGAAGCGGTATTTTACATTTTCATGAGCGCGATCTTGCTCGAAGCCTCATCCAAATTGTGGATTGCTGACGCAACCTCAAAAAGTGTGTGAGAACAATGTCCTATTGGATAGGATTGTAGCATGCGCAGCCTTCCATTATAAGCCCTTCGACACATATTCAGAATCTGTCGATTGAATCATAAAAGAAATGCAGAATATATTACCTCAAAATAATGGTAGTTCAGACCCACTATATAAGGAATTGGCTAAAACGACTGCTTTGGCTGCTAAAAATCCATTTCAGTTCTTATCCCTTTTCCAAGGTGTTTTACACTCTCTGAGTGATCATTCAAGTAATGAAGAAGATCTATTTCTTTTTTTGAACGCATACCCTATAACCCAGGATGCTTCTGCGAGTGCATATAAAATCATGAGTTATTTTATGTTGGATTCAACCATGGCTATGAGAACGAACCTCATACCATCACAGGTAGCTTTAGCTCCAGGATATCTATTATTTCTTTAGGATGGAGCTCCTATTATTCCTTAAAGTCGAGTTAGATGAACAGGTTTATACCTGCATTGAAGGTTTATTCAGTCGTAAGCTAGTAAAGGGAATTTTGATGCCCAACATTTATGGAAAAAGTGTAATGAGTACCTACTCAGATATCAAAGCAGAGCTTTCTCAGTATATGACTCACAAGGAATGCATCAATATTACCCGTCTGTGCTTTCAATTCTGGAGTACTCAATATGAACATATGGATTGCCTTATCCGCTTAATCCGGATTATAGGGTGGTTTGCTTCAACCTGTGATAGACCCGTTCTGTATAATACAGATTATTTGAATACATCTCAGGATTATCGCAAAATGGAAGCACATAGTATCTGGGTTTATGAGAAAATGAGTCAAAAAAGACGTAAGGTAACTCTTAGAGTGTCTAGTGACACAAGAGATCGTAAGAAGACTGAAGTATCTACCTTCGTCAACTTCATTCATCAAAAAGATGCTTATATTGCAATGAAAGTAGTCTACGGTATGAGTTACTATGACGCTCCTATATACACAGTTCACGACAACTTTATCACTAATGCATCTAATTCTTTTCATTTACCAATGTTATATAGAAATACTTTTTTAGAAATGGGACCACCGCTTCAAATAATTAATGAATTTCTCATTCAGAATCTTTTTTGACCTGTTTTTCCGTCTAAGATTAGGTATGCTAATACTGCTTCAAATGCTAGTATGGTAATCACTCATAAAATGATAGATGAGTTCTTAGCTATAAATTTACCGGATAATATCCAAAATGATAAAAGGCGTCTTCAAGTTTGGGATAAAAACGTCGCTCGTTTAAAAGCGTACTACTCGATGTACTTAAACAACGTAACTGGGGGTAGTTCTACCTGGGAGGCCCATAATTTGAAATGGCTCAAGTTCCAAAACCAACTGGTTGGAGAGTACTGCATACACTTCTAAATAATAAAAAAAAATGAAAAAAATATATAATTTCATAATGATCAAATCATATTCAACTTATCGTTCTGAGGTATTTGAGGATAAATTGGATTCAATGTTTCAAGTAATTGATCAAACCAGCCAAACCGCACCCCGGTTTAATCCTTGCTAGCCATAGCTTCCGGGCCCCATATCCACTTATCAACCAAAACATGTTGCTTTCTCTGAGTACGATGGATCTCTTAATCCGGTACGCTTACCCTTGTTTATTAGGGTATGCTAAGTTCACTATTTTATTGACTATGAAGAGATTATACGGGGATAATGTAACATTTACGATAGGAAAGGCTATTCCATTGACATTTACAGATGGGGCATTAATTCCAAAAAGTGAGATCTTAGCACATATTATTTCGGAATTATTGAAGTATTGCGAACTCTACGATGGTGATGCTATTAGTCAAATTTCGATTCGTGTCTACGCAGAAGGCAAAACCCAGGATCCCATTTCTATGTCCATAGATGATATAAAAACTCAGTTTCACTCATTCCTTCAACATTTTGATAATAGCATTTCTATGTTGAATCTGACGGCTAAAAAGATCACAAATCGGAATAAAATATATGCTGCAAACCATATAACATCAGTGAAATCCACTGCGACTAAGCTCCAACCTTTTCTGGTAGCTGATACGGAGACTTTATTTATAAATAATGTGCATATGCCTTATGCCGCCGGTGTCATGATGGTTCATCCCAGTGATAACCTATCCACTAATCGTATTGATTCATTCTTTGTAGAGGATTCAAAACCATATCTTTTTGATAGCTTTGAAAAAAGAAGTACACAGTTACTTACGGACTTTCTAATAAGGATTAGTATAATGATGAAACAAAATCCTTCGATTAAAACGGTCTACTTTCACAACTTCGGACGATTCGATGGGATTATCCTCCTAAAACATGTAGCATTACATCATCCGAATTGAAAGCTAAAACCTTCAGGAATAATATGCTTTATGAATTATCCCTATATGAGGGTCATAGGAAGCTATTTAGCTGATGAGACTCTTTGCATCTCCTTCCTGGATCGTTAGATAATCTTGCTAGGAGTCTATGCCCCGAATTCGGTTCGAAAGGGTCCATCAACTATGATAGTGTAACACTCGAAAATCTAGGAAAGTTGCAAATCCAATTGTTAGACTATATGAAGCAGGACATTTTGCTACTTGGGGGCGTAATGCAGAAAGCTCAAAGGTTCTATTTGGAGCACTACAATGTCGATATAGTAACTCAAATCACTTGTTCGGCACTAGCACTAACAATCTTTCGTATGAAGTATTACGATGCAGAAAATCACTTGATCCACATTCCAAATAAAAATGCGGATAGGTTCATTCGTCGTGGTTACTATGGTGGTCATACCGACGCATACAAAAAGTATGGGGAAAACCTGTTCTACTACGATGTAAACTCACTCTATCCTTTTCTAATGAAAGCCTCTTCTTCGTAATCGTAAGAAAGCAAGGGCTAAAGCTCAGGGATGGAAGCCAAAACAAAGCGAAAGAAAACAGCATTCAAAGTGGAATGTCTCATTTTGTGGTAAGAATCGCCATTCGTAACCGCTGAAGCAGGAAGATCTGATCGCTACCCCTGAGTGAGAGGGGGTGTTTTCAGAGCAATCAAAGCAATCACGACGAACGAAAGAGGGCCGGATTCGCGTGTGTTCTCGGGTTATGGATTTAACATAGTATAAATAGATGAGGCAAGAGATGCTATTTATCGGCATAAGACTCTACTCTCTCGACCTGAAATGTTAAGCCCATACTTCTCCAAGGACATGACATTCATGAATCTACTTTTATTCTTTGGCAGTATATCCCCTTATCCGCCTTGAATGTAACTAGTCTGATTGATACCCGAAGTCCAGAGGTCCAAAGGACTCGACGAAGGATTCAGTAATTGATTGTTGACCTGCGGATAGGATAGGGAAGAGGGTTCAAAACCTGCCGGTTTTCCTAGTTCTTATACCTGGGCTGGGTAAGGATCGATATTCTAATAGTATTTCTGCATTCCAAGAGGTCTTCTTTCCTGCCGGTTTGTTTTACTAGGTAAGGATCCGTATTCGAAAGGGTATTATTTCCCAAATTTCATTGACTAATCTCGCAAATGGAGTTTCTTAATGATAGACAAGCTCTATTTATTTGGTTAACCCGAGTATTGGTTAGTAGGGCTCTATACTTAGCGGAAGGCATCGACTTGAGTTCATCTTGGTGCATTTCTAACTATCTTTCCTTGATTGAGCTATCTTTGGGATTGGAGCATCATAAACAACAGAAGCCAAAGCACCCAACAGAGAAGAGGTTTACAGTTAAGACCGAAGTCCAAGTTATTGTATTTCCCTTAGAACCCACGAGTTTTTATTTGTACGTCTCAGAAAACAAATGTGTTACCTTTTTTAGGAAGCTCCGAGAAAAGGCTAAAAAGTAACTCAAAAGACGGGTTTTCATAACTTATTTCGATAGGTTTATAAATGACATAATCTACGCTATTATTCTAAAAACTCTCTTCCAAGTCGGAGAATGGAGCACTTTGCCTAAGGAAAGGCTTACTTTAGCCCCATGCTAAATGCCCGTTTTTCGTCATAATTGAAGGAGCGGATAGCTAAGAAATGAAATAGGACAAACATTTCCAGAGGTAGTATGAAAGAAAAGACCTAAGAGAGAGATACGAGAAGAGGTGTTATCTATTTCTTTTTATTACTCGACTTTTCAGGTCAGGAGCGGTATTGTATATTTAAGACCGCTGAGGTTATTGTCATTTATATACTCGTTGTATAGAAGCTAAGACTGTTCATCCAAGGAGAAAAGCCTTCGACAAAAGGAGAGGAGATTTCTCTACTCAGGAGAGGTACGAAAGGGACGAGGGACGAGGGATTTCTAACGAGACTGCGCCGGAGAGGTACTTTGTTGACGGATAAGGAGAGGAGGTTGGTTTATCTACTCGACGGATAAGGAGAGGTAATTAATATACTTGTTTGTTACTTTGAGAGATAGATATCCTTACTTTAGTTGCTTGTGAGAAGTAATAAGGTTAAGACCGATATTGTATTGCCTGCTTATTGAACCCTTTGGTTTAGGAATTCATGCATGTTCAAACAAATGTATTACCTTTTGTATACTACTTAGAGAAATGGGCTATTTGCTACGAAAAAAGCCCTGTTTTAGCAACAAATTTAGAGAGGTTGCAAAATGACATAATATAGGATATTATAAATAAAACCTCTCGTCAAGTCGTAGAATTGAGAACTTTTAGGAAGGAAACGCTTACTTTTGGCCCATGTAAAACGCAAGTTTTCTATTGATAATCGCATTTATTTCCAGAATTGAATGATGTAGATACTTGTACTTGTACTTGTAATTGTAAGACACTCGACCATTAGGAAGAGGGTTTTAGTCTGTTTTTGTTGCAGGGTTCCTAACCATTTGTTGATAGGGCGATAGATAGCAACATCTAGAGCCAGAGATAGAGATAACTGGTACGCTATTTCGACTTCATATCTATTCATACTTCATATCTATTCATACTTCATATCTCTTGATACTTGAGATCTCTTGAGACGGGATATATCGGGATACTTGATATCTCTGGATACTTGATATCTCGGGATACCTCATATCTCTTGAAACTTCATACTTGATATCTCGGGATACTTAATATCTCTTGCTACGCATAGCCCAGTTGATGGATAACTATACAGAACAGAGATTTCTATTTCCTTGCTTTACTCTATTTCTATTTCTATTTCCTTGCTTTACTCAAGTAGAGGTACGAAGGGTTCTCCCACTGAGGGAGAGGTATTTCCCGAAGGACTAGACTTCCCATCCAAGGAGCACAGCCCTCGACAAAAGGAGAGGAGGTTTATCTACTCGACGGATAAGGAGAGTTATTTCCCGAAGGACTCGACTAATAATCCAAGGGATCTATGACTCGACCTGCCGGAAGAGGGAATTTCTACACTCGACCTAAAGCCTAAAGGGAGAGTTTGATATTGAACCCAAAGGTTTCCATTTTCTAGTATCTTCAAATAAGTGTGTTACCTTTTTTCTCCTACTCCGATAAATGGGACATTTGCAACAAAAAAAGACGTGTTTTAGCAACTAATTGATATAGAAGGATTCTTGACATAATATACGTAATTATTCTAAAAACTCTCTGTAAAGTCTCCCAATTTCGCACTTTTAGGAAGGAAACGCTTACTTTGGGCCCATGTAAAACGCAAGTTTTTTATCGATAATCACAATAATTTCATATGGGTATAGCTCCAAAAGGACATAGTACCTATGAGTACTTGTAAGATTACAGGAAAGGTTCTTTATCTGTAGAGGTTATTTATCTATTTATTGCTCGACTTACAGAAGAGGTAATTCATTGTTGACTGAAAAGAAGAGGTTTTGCCTTAGGTTTTCCTAGTTCATATACTTAGTCCGTTGTTGCTACTAGTCCATATCTAGTTCTAGTTAGTTACTTTACTTAGGTAATGAATGGTCCGTTTCGTTGTAGTAAGTAGTAAGGAAAGCAGTAGCGGCGCGTTGATAGGATGTAAGGAATACGGTTGTTCAAGAAAGTAAGTTGTAGCTACGTGAGGGAGCTCCTGGCACTTTTGTGTGGTCACGATGGTAGCTAATACTGGGTAATATTCGTTAGTGGAGAGAAGACTTTGTTTGCTAGCTCTCTTCTCTAATTCTAATAGAATGAGATAGTCCATATGAGTTTAGGTAATCTGAGGTTAGGTTTAGCTCTTTGTTCCTTATTGAGAGTGAGTTAGTAAGGTTTCCCGGCACCTTTCTCTATGTTATGTTCTATCTAGTTAGAGGATATATAATATCTGGTTGGATAGAGGTAATAGCGGCGTTATAGTCCATATCAATATCATACTGGTAAGCCTTACGTACTGAGACTGCAGCTAATAAATAAAGAAAGAGAGCCAATGTCAGCTAGGCAGCTAGGCAACTTAGTGATATTCTAATGTCAGCTAAGCTAATGTCAGCTAGGCAACTAAGGAAAGATAGGTTTGAGGTGGAAAGAGAGGAAAGAGGGTGCGCCAGTTAGTTGTTCACAGTAGTTCTACCAAAGCAAGTTGTAGCTAATGCTAATGAGTGAGCACCTTTTGGTTATAGCGTAGCTAATAGGCTAGTTCCTGCCGGTAGTTTCTACTAGTTCATAAGCATTTGTTAGTGTATATACTATGGGAATGGTTCGTTTTTCATACTGCTAGTGCCGAGGTTCGTTTTCTAGATAGTTACGAAAGCGCTAGTACTAGGGTGGCACGGCAGCCTTGGTAAGCTAGTAGTTCTTTTCTAGTTAAGATAAGAAAGCTACTTGTTATTGTTAGATGAGATGAGAAAAGTCTATAGAGGTTAGACGACGATGGATAGAGCATGAAGATGTAGAATCTATCATGGACTGTTTTCTTCAATGAACTTTCATGCACTAATAGAATAGAATATGCTTTCTCTTGGGTTTGCTAAGGGAAGCGCATAGCTATTAGTAAGGGAAGCTAGTAGTTCTACCAAAGGAAGTTGTAGCTAATGAGTGGAAGTTGTAGCTAATGCTAATGAGTGAGTGCCTTCTGTCACGAGGGTAGCGGCTACTGTATAGTATGGGGTAACCTTTACTAAGTCTACATGGATAAAACCTGTATGTAGTAAGTCTACATGGATAATAGTTGAGTGCATCTAATCTACGAGTAAGTCTACATGGATAAGTAAGGGTTGAGCGCATATTGAATTCCGGCTTGTTGTTCTTAGCGCTAAGATTGAGCTGCTGACTACCCGTTTCAGCAGTGATAGAGAATCTTGTTTGTTCCTTTGTTCTGTTGTTCTTTATTTGCTTTTGTTGTTCATCCAGTAAATGAGTTAGAACAGGTACTGAAGAAAGTGAAAGTCGTGCTCAGAAAAAGTAAGCTCGAATATTGCCTCTTGTCTCCCTCCTTCACTCTATATCGTAGAGACAATAGGTTCCCCCGGTAATGTTGGATCTTCTAAAGTTTCCTTAGAAAAGAAGGAAGGACTTATATCTCAGGTACAAAGACTAGTTTGAAAGCCGCTGAAAGGATCCTATGAACGAAGAGATAAGGTTTGTCACCAAAAAACGCCTCACAATAGTGGGCCTTCCCGCCAAGTCCCATCTGGGAACATTCCGAAGGGTCCTTTGTCAAGGAGATCGAGTCTGATTGGGGGCGGCCACTTGCCTTGGTAGATGTCGATGGAAAGCTGACCTAACATAACTCGCTGACGGCCGCAGGTATAAATGTCTGTCTGGTTGAAGCCTTTCTCTGTCCTTAGGGGCATTTTAAAGAAAGACTTTTCTTATGGGTTCTGTCTTTAATAGGCTTGTACGTATTGCCGTTATGGAATTAGAAAATGAAAACATGAAAGAAAGGAAACGGATAGAGGAAGTCAATCTGAAGAGTCAAGGGATCAGGCGCTTTAAGATGAGTTTACTAGCGAATAGCAATTGAACTGAGAGAGGGGCTGGTTTGACTGAACTAGCTACAGAAATGACTATCTCTAATACTATACACTAGCCATAGGAAAATAGAATACTTGTCCCTACAGGTACTTGGACCAGCGAGGGCAATAACATCCAAATTGACTAATCGTATAGAAAATACTTATCTGATAGAAAGAGAGGAAGAACTTTCTACGTACTACCTATCTGGTCTATACCCCATATAGAGAAAATACATACCTCTCCTGGCAGGTCTTAACCTTCCTTCGTACCTCTTCGAGCTACAGAACCAGGAAAGACATAGCTAGAAACGAGACAGAGAAAAGACATAACACAAACGATGACATCTATCTTTTCAGCTTATCACCTCAATTCCTCCTACTTATGGCTCTGCTCTCTCGTCCTAACTACTGACCTTGTAAGCCTCTCCTACAGCATCTTCAAGTGAGTTATCTTATAGTCACTCAATTCCTCCGCTTCGCTGTAAGCTACTACGTTCCACTCGCTCACTTACCTAAGCGAGCTTCTAAGTCTACGGGGTTCCTAAATACTACATAGCCGAACAAACAATCCCTAGCTAGACTAGATCCCTAGGAAAGGCATAGCTAACATACCTCGAGAACCCAAACAATAAACTATACCCTAGCAAAGAGACTAACTACAGAATAGGATATCTCCTCTAATAACCTATCCCTGCTAAATGGACTACCTAGCCATAGCTAATACTTGCTTTAAATAGATAGAAACCCGGGGTACCCGCTCCGTCACCACGAGGTTGTACGGTTTAGTCAATACTCAGTCACCTCAAAGCGCGGAACCACAGTTTAGGTACTCAGAGGAAGCAAGGATAGAATGGCCTAGTCACTAAAGTGAAATAACCACTCATAAACCACTTGTACCCGCTACGTCACCACTTAGTCGTACGAGGGAACAAATGAAGATACCTGCGATACAGCTGCAGTGGTTCAGTTCGCTCCTCGGGTCGCAAACTGCACGTTTATTCAGGTGAAACTAGAAACACTTAAGACTGAGCGCACTACTCATACAATCCAGAAAAACAATCTCAATCCAACTTTTCCTTCTTAAAGCTACATGAAGAAGCCAGCCACGTCGGATGGAGTTTATCGTAACCCTCGTTACACAACTTGAGCACTTAAAAGACTAGGGAAGGAAGGAACGAAGTGACTCACTTTTGCTCTGGATTGCCTAAGAGAGTTAGCTTACTCCTCTATTACGAATGTTGCCTGGCTTACTGGCACGAGATGTAACAGAACTAGATAGGAGAAAGAGGCTCAAAGGTCAAAGCAACGAAAACTTCTCCAACTACATCGGCGTAACAAAGAATAGAATCTCTCTTTACTTGATAGGTGATAGGCATACTGCGAGACTCTGACGGAAGGGTTGAAGAATGAATGGATGAGCTAGTTCATTACCCAAGCCTACTCCGAATGACGAACAATAGGAAGTGGAACAACTCAAAAGGTAGTTGGAGGAGAGAAGGAAGAATGACGATATGAGTGAAAGCACATGCTTAGATCACTGACAGAAAGGAAACTCTATTATCATTGCTCCCTTTCCTACGAGACTTTCTTGAATCCTCATTCCTCTGCTTCATTCCTCTGCCTCATTCCTCTGCTTCAGGGAAAGAATTACATTGAGAAGCAGCATCCGATTGAGTTCGAAGCTTTCAAAATGAGTTGAGTAGCTGATGAGTTACTGAAAGAGCTTAGGAGTTCGGTTGCTGCTAGGATCCTAAACTGAGTAGAGTCAGTTGGATCAGAACCAGCAACAGATCCTACTATTAGTTTATGGTCTCTGCCTTTCTTTACTATGTTCCATGGATCTCGTGTAAAAAAAGAATCCAAATAGGCTGGCTGGTTTAAGGACGGAAGCTCCCGAACCCCGTCGCTCGTCTTATGGAGACGTGTGTGCCAGGGGAATGGAGGGCAGTGGGGAGATAAGCTCTTTTGAGCTACAGTTTATGCTCCTATATTATATTGCGGATCTCCCGTTCTTCCATCAAATATTCTGCTTTTTCCCGGATACTCGGGTTCAAATACCCACGGATTCCCTGTTTGCTTACTGGCTTCATGTAATTCATAAAAGACTCGTTTTCTCTCAGCCTCTTGTTCATATCTCTCATCAAAAGGCGCTACTCGATAATGTCTATCTAGCAGAACCCCCGCCAACCAACCCCAGCGAGCATTCAAATATCTGTCCTACATTCATTCGCGAAGGTACTCCCAATGGGTTTCAGACCCTATCAATAGGCAGGCTTTCCGTCTTGCAAATAAGGCATATCTTGTCTAGGCAAAATTTGTGAAATGATCCCTTTATTTCCATGTCTTCCGGCTACTTTCTTTTATCACCTACTTTGATTTCACGTTTCTGTGAAATATATACACGAATCCTTTCTGGATTAGAACGGATCCATCTCACATCAATAACTCTGCCCCTCCCACCTCTAGGTAGTTTTAGACAAGTTTGCCTTGAAGTGGCTAGCTGAGTGCTAAATAAGGCGTCTAGAAATCTATCTTCCGGGGATAAGTCTTGCGCCAGCTGGGGTGTTAATTTACCTACTCAAATATCGCCCGCTTCTACCCAAGATCCCAAGATTACAACTCCGTTTTTGTCTCAATTTCGTAGTAAATGGGCCCGTAGATGCGGTATTTTTTGAGTGATCTTTTCGGGGCCTTGGCTTGTCACATGAATCTTAATTTCATATTTCCGTATGTTATGTGAAAAGAAGTATAAATAGTTGAATATACCAGACGCTCACTAATGAGTACCGCAAAGCCCGATTCGCGTCATTATGCTCGATAAAGGGAATGAGAGAAGCGAAGGGAAGGGAAAAATGCTTCGAAGATGAACCTGTTCCCATGCAATAGTCAGGAATTCTTGACGGTATCGAGCCGGAACAATCTGTTCTTCCTGAAAACCTTCATTAAGTGCCAAAGAATTGCCTGTCCCTATCATACAGTATTCATCTCTCCTTGATGATAAATAAAGTATCCGTGCCCTTTTTGATTTCTCGGAGATTTCATAAAATGGGCTTTCTAGAGATCCAAAATGACCGATTCTCGCATGAATTGCTAAGGATCCAATAAGGCCAACATTGATTCCGATTCCTTCAGATGTGTCAATTGTGCAAATGCGTCCATAGTAGCTAGGATGGATATCTCGTATCCGAAAACTAGGAGTTTGTCCTGTCAATCCACCAGGACCCACTCCATTTTCTCCCATGAACTATTTGTATCAATGGATGAGAAGTCAACTCGAAGGGGCAGTCTCGCACTTCCTACCTCTTCTCTTTGCTCTTTAACCTCTCTATTAGAATCACGTATAATGTGTCATTAATAAATAGTCTGTATTTCTTTGCGTTTTCCCGGGCTTTTTCGTATCAATCGGGCAATTTCTATGATACAAAGAAAAAGGTAACACATGCTTAACACATTAGAGAAACCCGTGGGTTCGAATCCAGGTCCGGTCGGGCAAATGGTTAGCTTTGTAATAGCTCTACCCAAACTTTGTATCTAACCAAACACCTCGCATCCACCTCCTCCACGGCTTCCGCTGCTGCTCTTTACTTATCAAGTACTCCGCCAAGGTAATTCAATTACTTAAGGTAAGGCGTCGACAAAGCTACAACGGACTGCAACATAGACCTCCAACTGATCGGGCCCCCTTCTCATAGCGCCTTTACTATATTATATATATAAGAAATATATTGATTGCGTTGCTTGTTCTATAACAACTATATATCCTGTACATATAATTCTAGCTAGCCGCACTCACCCTAAGCTCGCTTCCGCCCTAGGATCTACTATGGTACCAAAAAGACTCGACTACTGAATTCGCTGATGAAGAGCTCACGTACAAAGGTTTAGGCCCCTAGTCCTCATCTATATGCTATGCGCTTATCACAATCAATCTATGTCTCAGATAGTCTCAATCTCTAGCTTGCTACCACTACTAAATCAACCGTTTAACCAACTGCTGCAAGTGGAAAAAAACCCTGCTTATGCTATTGGAAAAAATGCTGCTGCTAGATAAACTTCTGGATCGACTGCTTCAGAGAACCAGACCCGGTACGCCAAGTCGGTAGCCTGGCACTTCCACTCTTGGGATAAGGGGCTGCATTTTGAGTCTTTCCTTTCTTCACTGTTTTCACTTCACATATAGCTCATCAGCTTGTTACTTTGCACTCTCAGTTTCGAGATTGGGAATCGCTTTTAGGCTGAAAAGGCAAAGGAGGTAAGGGTACTCCAACATATATTATATTATATATATATATATCCTAGGACGTGCTTCCATTGTTCTGCGGGCATAAACAGGGTAAACCCTTTTTTGAAGGTAGGATCACCTTTCGGGGTGAATCTCCACTTATATATGTATAGGTCCTAAATGAAATAGTACAAAAACAAGGGCCTATAAAGCATGATTCCAATCTTGTAGCACCTGGCAAGACACCAGAGCAGGCATAATGCTTCTTTCGGGAAGTAGTGGAAGTCCACATCAGCTGCTCTTCTTACCCACCTCAGCCTTGAGACCTTGTGCCTGCAGCCTCTTTCTTCGCCCCGAGCCTCATTCTCTCTTAGCTTAGCACGAGCCTGAGCTAGCCACACCTGGCAAGCCTTGAACAAAGATTCAATTCACTAGAAGCCTCAAATCCTGCACAACTAAGAGGGAACAAGCCAGGGATGTACCGACCAAGCCCTAATACGCCTACAGAGACCGCTTCCTTCTTCTACGGAGATTAGATTAGAAGGGACTCACCACTAGAGAAGACAGAATCACATGGTTGAAGGTCTCATTCAAAGTCAGTCAGAATGAGCTAGCCTAGTCCCACTTTCTCGTTTGCTAGCTAAGGGTACCCTACCTCACCCCGAGGGCTTTCTTCATTGTGACAAATACAAATATGAGAATCAAGAGCAATAAAAGTAGGAATAGCACGTTTTCTTTTCCACTTATTCGATAGCCTTTGTGGCATCTATAATTTGATTCGTGTAAGTCTTTTCTTTCTTATCCATCCATCCATCTTGCTATCTATCTTTTTGTTTTGTAAGCTAGTCAATCTATATTCTTTCTTTGTTCATTTCATCAGGAGCAGAATAAGGCTTGAAAGAAGAATAAGAGTGAATAGGCAGGGGAGGGGTAGTGATGAAAGTGAGTGAAGTTTAGCCTATAGGGGGACGAATGGATAACTATCATATCTAGAAAGACTGAGCCTTAGCATGCAGAGAATCAGGGGTAAGCGATTTCATCACAATAAAGCTCTATGCTAGGCTTTCCTGGAATCGCTTGAAGGCAAATAAGGACGCGGAAGAGTGCGGGATTGGAGCTTCTTTCGCTTTCGTTTTGGAGAGAGTGACCGAGGCTACTTTCTATATATAAAGAAGAGACAAGCTTACCAAACAACTTATTCGTAGCATTACGACCTACGGGCTAAACCCAAATAAACGGACTCTTTACTTTAGGCAATCCAAATAGTTGCTTTCTGGACAAGAAGAAAGGGGATGAATGAATGACTGACAGAGTGAAAGACAAACTGGAAGGCATTACTATCACTGGCAGGCAAGCACTCTACTAACTTCCTCTCCTGTCGTCGAGTCAGTAGATGTTCACCTGTTGCTTCATCGGCCTAGAGAATAGGAGTTGGCAGAGATGCTATCGGTCTGGAACTGAACTAATGGAATTGAACTCTTTTCCGGGCTTACCTATTTGATCCTTTGAGAGTCATCAGAGAATGGGAGGTGACAGTACGTCATATGCTTTCCTCTTCAAGAGCTGCAGGGGCAAAGTGACTGTAGTTGATAGACTGCAGGGCTAGAGAGTCAAACCCTTCTCCACAACGAAATGTGAGATATAAGCTCTCATAAAGTACCAACAAAGAAGAGGCGGATCCTTTCGCTTCGGGATCATAGGGATCACCCGTTACTCCACTACTGCCCCTTATTCATTCTTTAGGGCGGGGGGAGCTATAGCTATATCTGTCACGTATGAAGGAGAAGAAGGATACGTAGGAGCTAATTCGGACGGAATCAAATGATTACGAAGACAATGAGACAAAGCCAAGAGGGGAGAGCACTTAGACAATTCACTTTGAGTACAGGGAAGTCCGCTGGTAGGAATGGCTCAGAAGCTTCTCACAGTGAAAGAAAGGCCTCAACTTCGGATGATGACTAGCTAGGATTAGGATCAAAACACCATTAAGTTAAGGTAAGGCACATTTTCACCTAATTAACTGAAGCAGATGCAGGATCCGAAGTCTTCGACTCAGGCTCAGACGAACCGAGAGTCCTGTCTATCCTTAGTCACAGCGAAAGACTTCTACTTTTGAGCTATACCTCTGCCCATAAAAACAGGACTTTTTTTTTGATCTAAAAAGAAAACGCCTACTATAAGGACGGACTTTTTGCTCAGTTTCGTGGTCAGAAGATCAACAAAAAGAGTAGCATTTTTTATCAGGAAGATATGCCGGTTCATTCCTGAGTTTTCTTTCTCCTCTTCTCTGAAGCTCAAGACATTGCCATTGCCCGAATCGAATGTTATCCGCTTTCTTGGCTTAAACTTAACAGGCTGGGTGGGCACTGAAAAGAAGAGTATGCCTGCCCATTTCTTGTCTAATATCTACAGTCGAGTCGCTCTTTTCGAACTTTCACTGGCTAAGATTCCATTTACCGCCACCAGTTCAACTAAAGGAAGTCGCTTATTAAGCCAGCTCCTGACGCGAGGTGCTATGGTTTCTGCAGAGACCTTGGCTTGGCTTGCTTGATTAATAAAAAGTGATTATTTTTCAATATGGGTCTCAATCAATAGTGCCGTATAGTATGGAGCTTAGCTGTGAAAATCATTGCCCTGCCCAAGGTTGGGGGAATAGTATGGAATACCGGATTCTTAGTCTGCTTGAAAGGCAGCTACTCTCTTTCGGTCTTATGAAATGGGAGCTGCTATTGAATCAGCCTAAGAAAGGATAAAAGCGGAGGAATAGCTATCTTTCACAAGCAATTGAGAGTCGATCGGGCATTCCATTCCTATGGTTGATAAGGTCCTCCCATTGACCCCACATCTGATTCGGGGGATTCCGGAGAAGGAGGTGCTGTGGCCCCGAACTTCCACATTCAACGACGAAGTGCCATCTTCATGTGAGTTCTAGTTCTTTAGCCTCTTAAAGATCACTAAAAGTCCAATGTTGGTCTTCGACCTTAAGAAAGAGCCAGACAAACATTATATCTGCTATCTACTAGCTGCAGCTAAGAGAGCGAAGCAAGTGCAGCAAGTGTAGTATACCGAAGGTACCGAATGAGTGAGCTAAGCGAACGAATGTAGAGAATCGTAGGTCATTTCTAGCCGTAGAGCGTTAAGCAAACACCCTCCTCCTCCATATTGTCAAATCCATGCACTTTCGGGAAAGGAGAGAGTGAGGTTGGTCCGGGCTAATACCAATATAGCTCATAATGCTTTAGCATGCAAGCACGCCTAGCGAGAAAGGCACTGGGAGTTTCACTCATTGAAGGAGCTTTTAAGCGACTGGTTAGAGAGGTATGAAATAAAGCAGAGGTATTCCTTTGGGTATGAAATCCTTTGGGTATGAAATCCTTCTCCTTTTCAATCCTTTGAAAGCGCTAATTCAATAGCAGTCTTCCAATTAGATAGACTGAATAAATCTTAGTGTGGTTAAGCCTGGCCAGGGTCAGAAGTTGTTCCATCTCCGAGCACCTCCTCTCAAAACCCTAAGGTCGAGCACCTTCGCTCCTCTCCTTTTCAGTCGAGTCCTCCGTGCCTCTCACAAAGGTCGAGTAATAAATAACCTTGGATGGCACAGTCGAGTCCTTCGTGCCTCTCCTTTTGTCGAGTATATAAATAACCTCTCACAAACAACGAGAAATAAATGACCTCTCCTGCCGATGTCACCACTGGTTCAGGTACTTTCACCAGTACTTAAGCCAGCACCTAGCTATGCCCATGTCGTAGCTTCTGCGGCTACGAGAAACCTCCGGACCCCAGCTATGGAAAAGGATCTTTTATTGTCCATGCCCTAGCCGTTGCTTCCGCTGGATCAATGGGATCCCAATCTCGATTTCCTAGGTATGCTTGCCCTGTTCAGAAACTGAAGCTACTTTTTATCTTTCACTACACCAAACCAAACCCACGAACTTTCACCCAAACGCATACAGTTGATTCCACAGGTACCGCGGGCACGCTACTAATGCCTGTTTGTTGGACTTTGCAAAACTTATTTCCTTACCCACTGGAGGAAGGAAAAAATCACTTAGCTGTCGACAATCGGAACCTGAGAATATTCAAGGACCCGTTACCGGGCAGGGTCAAACCAACAGCACAGAGGCTCTGCAGCAACAGGAGCCACAAAGACGATTGTAGAAGGATACCAGGATTATACTCAAACAATAGCAGCGGTACTCTCCGAAGTAAGCCCTGAAAAGAAAGGTGCTACACTAATTGTAGTAACCAGAACAGGGCCTCGGCCCCAGATGCTATGGAAGACCTTTCCTTCCTTGCCAAGGGCAGCTGCTCGACCAAGCAACCAATTACCACCCTAAAACGTAGCCACTCACCTGGGAGAAATTCCTGCTCAGATCTCAATCCTAGACTTTTTCTCTTCTACGCCGTACTTAGGCAAGCTCGGTTGTCAAGGGAAAGGCTCCAGGATTACAAGCCATGATCTAAAAAGTTATTGCCCCCCAACCCTTTTACAGTTCCAGAAGCAGAGGGAGCAGCTTCAGTAGTTCCATCTCTCGTTCCCGCAGGAGTGGAGGTGGAGGGTGAGGACCCGGATAGAGAGGGACCTATGGCAGTAGTTTAAGTCGGCCCAGTGGCGGAGCTAGCAGCAGCAAACCCGCGCCACCCGGATAGTTGAATTCCGGATCGAAGAGATGAACCCGTAGTAGATAAGGGGGCAAAGCCAGAGGCAAGGCTATAGGCGCCTCTATCTGTAATGGGGGAATTTCTTGCTCAAGCTTCTCGATCTGGGAAGGAACTGCTCGCTACTACTACATACGATGCCCTATTGAAAGGCTCGACCCGGCCTATTGAGCGATACAGGCATTTTGAAATCGTGATCCAAAGAGAGTCCTAGTCGCCATAGTCAGAGATTTAGATGTAGTTCCGGATGGATCCAGATCCAATCGATTTAGCAGTCGCGCTGTTGCCCCCGAGTCTTGGTTTGGGAAGCATGTGACTTGGAATGTACTATCCTCCCGACTGGCCAGCGAATGACGCGAGCGCGACAGGTAGAAAAATTCATGATGTGACCATGACTCCCAAACATATCGACCCGAGTTGCGGCAGATTACGAGGATTCAAGCTCGGCTGGTGCCTTCTTGATTGAGAAGGGGGATCGGATCAGGTGGGGCATCCGTTTACGGCGTGGGTGGAATCAGCATACATTTCGGATAGGTAATCAGCATCAGCGGGGGGGAAGGCATAAGCGGGAAGTTCACCCAAACTAGAAAACTCTAGGTCACCTACTGCCATCCCGGGTCAATGTGAAAGTCATCATCATGACTACTTTCCCTCTAATCGACCGGGTAGTGTAACCAAAAAGGTGAATCGTCAGCACTCCAAAAATCCCCGGGCTTCATCGAACCCAATTCTTTCCCTGGCCTCTTGTATTGTATTTTATCCCCAAAATAAGGAGGCATTGAGCAGCGATTGAACTTGAGTTCCAAGTGCATCCAGTCCAGCAGGAATCGAACCTACGAATTTTCCCGGTTGGGCGCTTTCACCATTCAGCCATGGATGCAAAGATACTCAGCGAGTGAACTAGGCTTAGTAAAGGCGCGAAAGACGTAGACTGGGGAATACGGTCGCAAGACCGAAACTGAAAGGAATTGGTCCTACTACTTCACCGAAGGTCAGCTGACTGAGGAGTTAGCGGCCACGACAGTTCCTTTTTTTTACCATAGTTTCACCCCAAAGACTATGGCTGAGGGTGAGGAACGAACTGGGCGAGCCAAATAACGATGGGATGACGGAACGATGGCAATAGGGTTAACAGAGGAGAGGGCTTATTCCAATATATTATGGCCCCTTTGAACTCATTCATTCGCGAAGGTGGGAAATCTGGCATAGAGATTCAAGTTAGCTGAAAGAAGATGTACCCTAATTTACATCTTACTTTCTTGAAGCCATTACATAAGGATTTAGGTGGTGCAACTCGGCCAATGACCTGCTCAAGATCCAGCTGAGAGAAGGATTGAACCCTATTCTGATATCCTCTTGGTAACAAAAAGACTTATTCTCTTTCGTACGAAAGTTCGAAAAAGATCACATTTCTCCTACTCTATCTATATGCAAAACCTTACAATACCTTTTTCCCTAGGTAGCGGCATCTCAATTATCAGTTTGTTCTACTCATATACCGACGAAAGCTTACTCGACCATTTTCGCTAGTGGAGAGTCAACCTATTTTGAACTTTTGCATCTCGCCCAGTGCAAAACATGGCATTTTTCTCTGATTTCGGACCCAATTCCTTAGCGAAATGAGTCTTGCAACGATTTTTCCCGGGAAAATGAAAAGGAGTTCGATTTGACTGTCGATTCTAAAGGCGCGAAGCGGAAGGTTTTGATAGAGTTTCTTCAGTGAAATAATCTTTCTCTTTTTTCTCTTTCTTTCCTCTTTACAGCCTCTTGCCTCATCTGAGAATCCAATCCGAGTCGAGCTAGTAAACTGCCTTTCTTAAGTGGTCTTCTCATCCCTATCTGAAAAAGCATCTATCTAATACAGCTGCTATCGTTCTTTCTCTATCATAGAAATAGAGTCCTCACGGTCCTGGTACCTGTTCACACCTAAGCAGCTCACGAAGAATCTTGACAAGGAGCCCACACCTACCTATCATGGGTATTTGGTAGTAAGTAAGGTAGGGGCCACAGCACCTCCTCTTCCATCATCCTATGCAAGGAGCTAAAGCTACCAGTGGGATTGCATCCTATTTTTGTATGTAATAAAGGGTAGCTATCTAGCCCAGCCTCTCCAACGGAAATGTCCATTACTTGCTGATTTCCGCCAAGGTGTTTGTTATATCCTATCCTATATAGTGGATGAGACTACAACTCTGTAGACAAGAAGGCATCCATGGCAAGAGGAAGTCAAGGAGATGAGTTGCTAAGTAGAGTTGGTAGACTCTGGAACGTTAAGTAACGACGTTGTTAGACTAAGCAGCTACTGAGTTTAAAGAGAAAAGAGAATGGATGGCTCCCGACTTAGGTTAAAGTACGAAAGATGGTGAAATAGGAATAGGGGAAGTGGCTGACTAGAGAATGAAGATGTAGTTGCTGGGAGAGGTGAACAATTCATGTACATCCATGAGCACTTCTTGTGTGAGTGTCGCATTCAACCGATTCGACCCCTTCTTCTGGATTGAATCCCGGATAATAACTAATTAGTTTCTAAAGAGCATACTAAATAATCACTCCCTTTCTTATGGTGCTAGGTAGTCTCCCCAGCTCACTTGCTTCTTTCTTGTTTTCTTTCTTCAGTCAGACTCTCGATCGAGTAGCTTGGAGTGGGGAGGTCCTAAGTTTTCGGCTAAACTAGTGCTATTCGGCTTTCGAGATAGGCTTTTTTCTTCGGTGAAAGAGCTCTTTTGGGTATAGGTCTTGATTCGGGTGATTTAGCGGGTCTTTCAGTCGATTCGTATGCTCCAGAAGTAGGATTTAGAAAAGCCATCCCTCCCCAATCAATGGGTTCTCCTATTTTGCTGCTTCAGAAGTCTCAGCAGATGAATTCTCCTGCAAGCCCAGCTCAGCTCGGCTTACGCAATGATCGGAATAACTCTCTTCAACCGCCCACCTGAGACAGGCGTAGATGAGAACTAATTCTTTTTCATAGTCTGCTAATTGAATGAATTCTCTTACTGCTGAGATCTGGGCCATCTCTTCCTTAGAAGAACTAGATCCGCCAGAAAGAATGGAATCCTGGTTGAAAGGCTCACAACAAATCAAAATGGGATAACTGAATGCACTTCTGATTGATATGAACCAATCCCCTTACCTTAGAGAAGAGAGAGGGAAATCTCTATTTCTGAAGCCTAAACTAAGATGGGGATCAAGATGTGAGAAAAAGTCAGTGCCATTCCGAATAAGATTGGGGTAGAAAGAATAATAAAGTCTAGAACCATTCGCCTTGCCCCTTGTTGAATCAGGTGAATCCGCTTTGGTGCTATCATCTTAATAGAAGTATAAGTATCGCGTTAAAGGACTAATATCTCTCTCTAACTAGAAGGATCATAAGAGAAGAAGAATTCACGCAGCTAAGAGATAGGAGAAGCTTGACTTAGCCACACCAACCCTTATCGAATTTCTATTATGACATTCAAAGCCTTCTCTTATAAAGGTGTATATTAGGCAGGTGTTCAGTGAATGAAAGAGATGTCGCGTCTCCCCCGAACTCTATTCCAAAAAAAGGTGGTGCTTTAGGTTTAGTACGGGCAATAGGAATAGGAAATGGCGTAACCTAGGAAGTTCCCTTTCTCTGGAGTGTTGTGATCTGATCTTTCTCTTTTTACGAATCCGGTGCTAGTCTTTACTGCCCTCCTCCCTCCCTAGCTACTTTCATACCAGTCAATCTCACATCAGGAAATTTTTTGGTTTTGTGATCAGATCAGCCAGCCAAGCCCCTTGCCTATATAAACGAATCGTTTACGAAGAATCAGAATCCATTGTTGGAGTTGGAGGTACGTAGTCGCTCGACTGTAAGGAGAGGAAGCATCCCCGGCATTACGAGACCGGGAAAGCTTACCAATCCTTTCTCCCATTCTTTGTTTGGTGGAGCTATTCCCAGACAGCCTGAGAGCTGAGTGAGGACCGACCTTACCTTATTTGAGATGTCCTTCCCGAAAAATAAGAACTCCTGTAGCTTATTGCGCTCGATCTACATCCTACCTAACTCGATTCAGCTCTTCGTTCGTGTCTTTTGCCGAATGCAGTATGCGCTGACACACAGAAGGTTTTTGCAGCCCTCTCGTTTTGCGGAGTGTGGCTTTTTGTTCAGTTACATTAGGGCTTTACCCAACTGGTGATTCAGTTCTGCTTTAGTTGGTGTGAAATGAGCTGATTCTAGGATAGGAGGTCTTGTCGGTATGGAACCTACCTTTCCGGAGTGAAGGAGCTAAAGCTTCCTATAGCCAAGTGTTTTGATTTTGGTTTAGAGTCGAGTGATGAAGCTTATGATTCTGCCCTTAGTGAGAAGCAAGTAAACTCTATAGCCCTAAACGAAAGGAGCAGGTCAAGTTCGTTCAGCTTGAGGGATAGATTACGTGGCTGAACTGCCAGATCCATCAAATCTTGTAGTTTCTCCACAAGAGGTTCCTTGTGTGAAACTTAGATGTTGAAGCACGCACCCTTTATTTTATCCTAGGGTAAAGAATCAAAGGCAACGAGCCAAACCCTGTAGTTTTTAGGAAGCTACCTCTCCCCTGTGGTTTCACCCCCTAACATTGAAGACTCTAATGAGTGTAGTCTACTTTTCAAAGTAGACAGACTACTGAGAATCAAGTCCTCAACTTGAAATATCGATGCAAGGTTTGAAGCAGGAAAACCCGCTTTAGAACCTGTTCTAGGGTCCGGCACATGAGATAGAAGAACATGCCTTTGAAGCATCTGATAAAATATTGTATTTTCAAGTCTAGGTATGATGATAGACTTTACGCAGTTGAGAATCATATTTCTTTCAAAGTATGGGTTGCTTCCAAAGCCCCTTAGGTTGGGGTAAAACAGAATGGAAGCTAGAAATAAGCAAAGGCAATAGCTGTTTCCCGCGCCGTATAGAAAGACGTCTGATCACTGAATCAGTACAAGATTCTCGGGGAGGTTGACTAGTTCAATGGATCTTACCTCAACAAAGGAATTTCTCTTCATCACCCTTGACTGATTGTATTGGAATTCCTGTTAGCGTTCATTGCCTTCCCGGATTACACTTCTGATTCTGTGCGTGCCTGGGCGTAGAAGCTTCACTCAAGCATGGAACAAGAGTACCACCTTCAGATAGAATTACTGAATCTTTCGAACAAAGGCAAACATCCTCTAGATGATTCGCTTCCCGGCAGGTCGAGATCTTCCTTTGTAGCACATGTCCTTTCTTTGCTTTAGCCCAGCTCTAATCGAGCGGAGATCCTAATCCTATCTATTCTATTTATTATAAGACTCACATCGTTGGACTTGAGCACTGACCCTTATTCCATTCATTCCATCAACAGCTCAATCGATGGGACCCTTCCTAAAGGAAGTTCCACGGAGCCGGTAGAAATGACTGACTGAAGATAGAAAGAGATCGAAAAGCATGTGTATAGCATCTATAATACTCGCCTATCGCTGCGCTGAGTGGTACCTTTCAAAGCTCTATTTAAGACATAATCTATTACGAGGATACTAGTTCCGACTTCTGCATTTAGATCGAAGGTAGGAGCACCCCGTAAAGGACTAGTTAGCTATCCCTTGGCTTGGGTAGTTGGTTGGGTAAATAGAGAAGGAGGACAGAACTTTACTTTTGGTTTTTTCATGTTATCAAAGAAACAATGAAAATAGATGCTTCGTCCCTCTCTTTATCATTCGAGTCATAAAGATCCCTCTCGAAAGGAATTGGCTCTACTTCATAGGTAGAGGGGCGAAGCCCTCGACTTACAGGAAGAGGGTTCACTCGAGTACTTTCGTGCCTGATCGAATTGATCGGGTCCATGGCATAAGACTAGTACAAGGGACTAGCATCTTGATGACTGCTTGGAGATGGACCATCTTTCAATGGATAAAGAGCCTTTACCGAACCTACTGCCATTCAATCCATCTATGCCTACTAACTAAGTAGTTAATAGAATGAATCAAGGGTGAGGAAGGATGGGCTACTCTTTCAGGAAAGATACTTCTTTCTCTTGAACAGCTTCGCTGGGCGTATTAGTCACTCAAACTCCCAATTCGGATTCAGATTGTGGCCAATCTTCCGAACTATCCTGCTTCCTTTGAAGCCTTTGAAGTAGTTCCATCCCACTCACCGGAAGATCATTAGTCGCATTCATTCCTTGCTCTATTCGAAAAAGTCAGTGACGCGACTCCCTTCAATAAATAAACAACGATTTGGATTGCGTATTGAATGTATTGAATATAGATTTCTGTCTTTCTTCTTCCACTAGCTACTGAACCAATTCGTCTCGTATGCGCTGTCTACTCGCATGCCTCAGAAGCTTCTCACAGTGAAAGAAAGTCCTTGGGGAAGGGTAGACTTGAAGACGTAACCGTCGATGAAAAGACTCATTCTTCTACTTCCTTCCCCGCCTTCACGCCCAGGTTTGCACCTGACCTCTATTCCTTACTGAACTTAGAGTAGGATTCTATTTCTACGACGAGACAAAGAAACTGGCACAAAAAGCCTAAGACGCTTGAGAAAAAGTCTCTAGTAAGGAAGGTGATAGCCCGCCGGATAAGTGAGTTTGTAAAGCTCGAAAGGCTCAAGACTTTGACTTAGCAAGACTCTCACTTGCATGCTTGAAAGGTATTTGACTCACTAAACTCAAAAAGAAAAAAGTGCTGGGCTAGCGGCTAGCTTTCATCTCCCAAGACTGAGAAGAATGAGGGAGTGAGCCAATGGAGCCAACCCAATAGGCTAAAGCCCGATCCCGCTCGTGGATAAGATCTCAATTCTTGGTAGGTATTTTCAGAGAAATGCGGGCAAACCTTTCTTAGAACGTCAAGCATTATTTCCGTAACTCTCAGTTTCGACGTCGCCCCAGGCAGCATCAAGTGGGTGCCCATCTGTCAGTCGGAACTCACATTGTGCACATAATATTCATAGATTCTGTGATCTACTTCGTACCCTTTCGGCGATCGGATCTATACAACCGAGACAGGCTGCTGTCGAATTCCGTCAGCTGATTCCTCCTCAGTGCATGGATACATTCCTTGCGTTGCCGCCGGTGGATTGGCTCGATCGAACTTCAGGCAAGGTGAATCCATGTTGGATACCTGATTCAATGGCGATTTATTCTTCTGACTGTCATTTGGTTTTTTATGGAGATGTCAACAGGTTTTGGATCCATAGTTTACCTTTCCCTTAAATCATCCTGCTACGATCATTCTTGCTGAGGCGAGAGACTTCAGTCGGGTGTGGTTTGCCAGGGAGTGGAGTGGCTGCAAGCCGAGAGAAAGTCGGTTGATCTCATGGCACCCGCCGGATAAGATATGAGAAAAGGTTAATACCGACAGGGCAGCTAGCGTCATGTGCTTTCGACTGCCTCCAAGTGAGATTGGATTCCATCGATTGACTTAGATAGAATAGAAGTGAATGAATAGGGACGATTGATCAAATCAAGGACGGGGACTACTACTTAGTTTCACGCCTTTGGTGAGAAAGTCACTATAAGGTTTCAAATTGGCTTAGTAGCCTCACTCCGGGTTCAGATAGAAGGACTATGGGGATGGGATTGGGCACGCTGAAAACCTAAGTCCCCTTTTACCTTCCTTATGATCAAAGAGTGGAGTCCAATTTTGGGTGGAGAAGGATCTGTCGTCTATGCTTTCAACTGATCCTGAAGATTTGAATCGTTTAGCTAGTGTCCATTCCGTGTCTTCTTGTGAGTAGAAGCCGTCATATCCGTTTCCCTGGTTTCTAGATCTGGTTCTATAGGTTTGATGATTCTGTTTTCTCTCTTTATTAGGCCTGTTCCAGGTGTGTACCCGGATCGTCACATTATTTGCCATCCTCTCCCGCTTGTAGTCGTTCCATTTCCTTTGGTCTCACTATTTCATAACCTCTCCTCTGTTCACTCGGTAGTGGTTCCCTAGGTTAGAAAGGGGAGGTGGGCAGGGCAGATGTTTTCAGGTTTGCCTTATTATTAGAGAAAGGTGTGCACGAATCGGTTCTTTGAAGGAAAAATCCCACATTGATGAAGGAGATTCTTGGAAAAGACTTAGATCGGCTTAAGAGGAATTCCAAAAACAAAAAGGACTCCGTGCCTCTTCGTATCCTCGAGTATATAAATAACCTCTTCTTTCAGTCGAGCACTTCCTACCTTTATTTACTAATTCCATTTCGTTGATCTTTAGCCAATAGCATAGGAAGAAATCAAGTAACTGACAACGTGAATCGGGTCTACGAGCAGGGAGAAAGATAGGCCTTCTGCAGCTTGTGGACATCTAATGCCTGCCAGGCAATTGAAAGGCAACGCAACTAGGCGAGAGGGCCTTGAGAAGCCTAGGAATAGCAATAGCCAATAGGAGTCTCCATATGATAATAAGAAACCTAATAAGTGGGCCCCCCTATTATAGTAAGGTAAGGAAGGCCAGCTTTCGTTTATTTCCTGGAGCTAAAGCTACCTGTAGACCAATAATCCATGTTCCTAGTGGGCCAAGTGGAAGCAATCAACAGTCTATTCATTAGTTTTCGTTTTTGGAATTCCAAGGTCTTCGAGCCTATCTATCTAAGTAAAGGCTTACTCTCTTTAAGCCCCAGTTCCAAAGCAGCCGAGTCATCAACAATAGAAAGAGAGTGATAAACAATCGGATCAAGAAAGATCGAATCACTATGCATATCTTGGTGGTCATTATAGCTCGTCCTTCTTCTCCTAGAGACTGTGCTACTCGTTTATCAATGCAGTCTACTTGTTTATTTGATTACAAGGACTATACCAACAGAAAGAGACTACCTACGCTATCTACTTGCTGCTATGCTGTACCTACTTTTAGCTACTTGCTCTATACCGTATTAGCCCATTCCACAGTATACCGTACTCAGAGTGGATCAACCAACCCTTGTGCCAATCCAAAGATAAAGGGGACTGTCCTATCTATAGGCAACCAACAAGACTAGCAACCAATCATCCTACCTATCCTATTCGAGAGAAAGTGCCGGTACTCCGTCCTATCATCATTAGAGCTAGTGTCCTTGCTACTTGTAACAATCGTACTTGGTTATTTGACTACAGGGAAGAAGGAACTGAACTGCCTACTCGAGAGGATCTACTACACATACAAACCAATAGATTTCTTACCTAGAGTTGTTGATTAGAATAGAAGGAGTAGACTGACGATAGAGTTGATTAGACAGATCGGCTAGAGATTGATTGACAGAGAGAGACAGACCTATTCACTGGATTAGCTAGACTACATTAGACATCATCCCTTATCATTAGAGTCGGAGAGTATTCTATAGTGAGAGGGCCAGATTTACATTTATTCACCCAGGAAAGCAACCCGTATTAACCTACCTAGCAACTAGACGAGATTCACCAGGCTATCTATCCATTAGCCTAGAAACTGGAGTAGCCGGTATTATCTCCTCATTATTTCTGTGCACTAAACTTCCACTGCTGCCTGCAAGATCATCTTCAGTAATATCTTCCAACACTGCTTCTTCCTTGTCTTCTAGTTCTTGTGTGACATCCGATTCTACAACAAAGCGATCCTTGTACATAGCATTCTCCCAGAAGGTGACATCTCTACTTCTGATGACTTTCCTGTTTGACTCGTCCCAGAATCTATACCCCATGTCGTCAGAACCGTAGCCAATAAACACACACTTCCTTGCTTTTGGATCAAGCTTGTCTCTGTCATAATCCTTTACCCGCACATAAGAAACACAACCGAAGACTCGCAGGTGTTGACTCCGTACCTCCTTTCCACGCCATTCCTCAACTCCAACTGAGGCGATTGTTGAGGTATGCTGCTGTACTCACTGCGTCTGCCCAGAACATCACATCTTAGGCAAACCCGCTTGAATCCTCATACTCTTCGCTCTCTCATGTTGCGTTCTGTTCATCCTCTCAGCAACACCATTATGCTGAGGTGTATCAGGCTCAGTCTTCAGCATGCGTATACCATGCTCAGCACAATAATCCACAAACTCATCACTACTATACTCACCACCATTATCAGACTTGAAACATTTCACTTTGAAGTCAGTTTCATTTTCAACAGCAGCTTTCCACTTTTTAAAGGTACTCAAAACTTCATCTTTGTGCTTTAGAAATCAAACCCATACCTTGATTGTGGAATCATCAATGAAGGTGACATAGTAGCGAGATAGACAGGACAGAAGATCCAAGTCTAGAACGGGGATCACGTGTTATTACTGCAAGAAACCTGGGCACATGAAGAAGACAGAAAACTGAAAAGAGACCAAGGGAATGATCAGGGAGATGAAAAGAAAGGGGAAAGCAAGCAGTGCTAATATGGTAACAGCTGACGATGCAGATGGTGACATAGTACTTGTTCTAAAAGAAAGTTATCTCAATCTCACATGTGAGGATTGGATTGTACATGGGTGATTGATTCTGCAGCTTCATTGAATATCACATCACATAGAGAGTTCTTCTCATCCTACACCAGTGGTAGTTTCGGCTATGTTCGGATGGGAAATGATGTCAGATGCAAGATTGTTGGTATGGGTGATGTGTGGTTAGAAACTGATATTGGGTGCAAGTTTCTGCTGAAAGATGTCAGACATGTTCCAGATGTTCGATTTCATTTCATATCAGTGGGTCAGCTTGATGATGAAGGTTATCACCACAGTTTTGGGGACAAACAATGGAAGCTGAAGAAAGGGTAATTGGTTTTGTTTTGGCTAAGGGCAAGAAGAGTCTTTGTATTTCACTGAGGCGAAGCTTGTCGATGGAATGGCTAATGCAGTTGAGAATGAGAACTCCACCGAGCTATGGCACAAGAGACTTGGCCACCTGAGTGAGAAAGGTTTGCAGACTCTTGCCAGGAATCAGCTCCTACCCAAGATGACAGGTACATTACTAAAGCACTGCACGCACTGCCTTGCTGGTAAGCAGCATAGAGTTTCATTTCATACACTCCCTTCGTCTAGGAAGAATCATTTGCTTGACTTGGTACACACTGATGTCTGTTATATGAAAGAGAAAACTCTTGGTGGTGCATATTATTTTGTAACATTTATTGATGATCACTCTAGAAAAGTGTGGGCTGGCAGCTTTGAATTCTAAAGATCAGGTGCTGGAAAAGTGCAAGACTTTGAATGTTATGGCTGAGAGACCTAGGCCCCAAAGAAAGATAAAGAAGGTTGAGTTTCACACTGGAACTGGAGTAGTGGAGCTAGCACGACGAAGAATGTTCGGCACAAGGAGTCCTTCTTTCATTCTTACTACTAGGCTAATCGAAGATGGAACGAAACTATTTACCATCCCTACGTCCTTATCTGTCAAGCTCGTACCTCTCATTCTCTAGTTGCCCGCCCTCTTCTTGCATTCTTAGCTCAATACCCACCCTCTACGCTAATGAAAGCCAACTACTGCGAGAGCCTTTCTAACCCCTATACGGAAGGATACTCTATTTGGTCAAAGTCACTTTCCAGAAGAGCCAAGGCAAGGACATAGGAGTTGGGCATGACTGTAAGGAATGGGTAAGCGTTAAGAAGAAAAACCCCTATTTATTAGTTATTAGCAGCCGTAACATAAGGTTCTTTCCTTTAGTAAGTTCGGATATTAACCAGTAGCTAGCAGCAGCCTTGGGATTAGCGTCAGTATTACTTACTAGCAGACCACTACTATTAGCTGCCCAAAGGCTATGCTATTAGAGGAATTCCTTCCCAAGAGAGACCTCTAATAGCATAGCTCTATAGGAGAGCTTACCGAAGAGAAAGATTCAATTGTAGTGATTGATGCCGGATCCATCCATTCAACCAACTGGATTTCATTCAGTCAATCCCATGAGCTATTCTCTTTGTTCTAAGCTTTACCATAGAAGGAATGGTGTTGGGCCCGGTACGCTATTTCTGTTTGATTTAGTAATAGTAATGTTTTAACAGCAGAAACCTTCCAATTCATCCCACCTAAAGCTAGGAAGTAGTCCTGGTAGCATTCCTTTCTCAAAAAAACAATATCGGTTGAGCTCCTTTCTCACTTTTCAACTTAAGCGAAGACATGTAGAAACATAGAGAAATATCAAAACTAGCAACATGAAAGAAACCTGGCAGCCTTGGTAGTGGTATAAAACGCTTTTCCATTAAGAGCCCAGCCCCTCTGCAGGCCGAAGATGTAATCTTAGCAAAAGAAACAACAAAACGATCTTTCTCCTCTTTACTACCAAAAAGAATAAAAAGACAATCAGGGCGGGTATCAAGAGTCGGAATCTCAAAAGACCGTCTGGCAACCAGAGGAGTGCTTTTTGAAAAAAGGTCGCCTTAAAGTGTATCAAAGCGCCGGGACTTGGTCCCGAATGACTTGAATAAATGTAGCCTGAATGCGTGACTCCAAAAGCCCATATAAGCCAGTATACACAGAAATTCTCCCATAAAGGAGAACTCCCTTGGAACGCGGGAACTACTCGAACAGAGGATCAGCGGGATATTTCGTTCCCACATGAATTGAATGTCTTCTCGTATTTGCATGCAGTCCAAACGAACGCAAATCCCTTGGAGAGACGAAGAGTTTCAACCATAAGCTGTTTGTTTCTAGCTCTATCTTCTTGCTTAAACCTGGTTTATGAAGTCCAGTAAATGGCAAGCAACTCTTTACTTAATCTAATACCTATTACTCCCATTCTATTAAGGAGGATCTGCTTCTTGCACTAGCTATAGCCTTCCCCAGCCAGCCCACTTAAAGTGGAAAAGCTCACATTCCTTTTGTCGGCTAGGAAAAACGGATTTTATAAGAAAGTAGCGATCGCTCATCCTTCGGCAAGCAAGGAGATATGAAGGATAATAGAGCTTCTCCGGCTGCTTCTATCGGATGCTATGAAGGGCTCCTGAATATTATTATTAACAAGTATAAGGGTGCAGGAAAGGATGCGCGATGGATTCCTATGGAGCATCCAGGAACAAGCAGATTCAATCGGACGACGAATTCTTGCGTGGTCCAAGGAAATGAAAGGTCCACTTTTAGATTGAATCTATATCGAATCTTAATATCAGAATAGCTTATATAGTCATGATTCAATTCAGGTCCACTTACTTTGGATTTCTTTCTTCTTTTTCCTACTGATAGATTACAGAAAGAGTATACTAATGAGACTTTTTTCTAAGAAAGGAGCGAGCTAAGATTTGGTATGTGTGGTTCCGTCTGTCTGTGGAGATGGGTCGGATAGACAACTGGACGGAACATAGGCCCTCTCACTTGAAAGCGGCTGAGCATCATGTAACTATCTATTGAAAGGAAAGTGAGTCTCTAAGACTAAGACAGGAGTTTGGTGGAAAATAGAAAACAAGCTGCAGATTTGAACCGATGGCTTACGCCTCTTTCTTAGGGCGTTTAAAGAGCGTGACTCTAACGCTTAGTTCAAAAAAAGGGCCCATTTGATTCAATTCATGAATTAGCCCACTATTCCTTTCCTGCATCTAGAAAAAAATGGATATATCTTTTTTTATTATTCAAATTGATAGAAATAGTATATCATTCGTGTCTCTGTTACAACACGGCGAAACAAAATGGTTCGAATGAAATCCAATGAGAAAAAAGAATAAGTTTAGGCTGTACACCTCATTTTCCTGGGATTGTAGTTCAATCGGTCAGAGCACCGCCCTGTCAAGGCGGAAGTTGCGGGTTCGAGCCCCGTCAGTCCCGATGAGTTCAAATCCAATAAAAAAATACATCAATTCATCTCTCCATTTTCTGTGAAAAGGAGTACAAACTCAGTAGTAAACTCCTTGTTTTCTTTCCGAAAGCTTTAGAGTTTTTCAAGTTTTGAAAGTCAAGCGAGAAAGCAAGTGGATCAGAAAAATGCAGGTTGTCTCACAAAAGAGTACTGCGGGGCGGTATACCTGTTTGTTTGTAAAAGGTGGTTTAAGGATATATGGTTAAGCGAGCTAGTTCGCTCAAAACTGCTTTTTATGTTAAATGCTGTAGTGTGTCGCTTATGCGCGCCTATGGCAGGTGTTGAGATCGACACGAATCCTTACCGCATCCGATATCCCTAGCAAGGCTCGAGAGACTTCGAGGGATACGGAACTTCCATAGAAGACTAATTCGTCGTCATGACGTTCGGGCGGACAGATTAGTTCAAATGTATTTATCCATGTTCTCAGTGTCTAAGCCGATTCTTGTTCCTAAACAGAGCAACTAGTTGTTTAGTAGCATTGTGGACGACCCGTCGACAGGCGTCGAGAGTGTTTTGGAGAAGTACGGTATCCTAGTGAAGGACCTTTTTTTTTAGGTATGTGCCAGAACTTCCATCCCTATGGAGGTGGGCCTGAATTGGCGTCCTTTCCGGTCTTCATCGGAGGGGAAAGGTGAGTTGGCCCTAGTGGGCCAGATTCCCTTCCATTTGGGAGCTGTTTGCAATCGCTTTATGGGATCGCGCGGTTCTCAAGGGTTCTATTTATTTGAAAGAGGAGATTTACATGAAACAACCAGAGGGAAGTCAAAGGCAAAGAAGATTTTGTATGTAAGCTGAAAAAGAGCTTGTATGGCCTCAAGCAAGCTCCGCGGCAATGGTACAAGAAGTTTGAATCCTGAATTTCATGGTTGGGCATGGGTATGACAGAACAAGTTCTGACCCCTGTGTGTTTGTAAGGAAATTTGTGGATGATGATTTTCTCATTCTACTTCTGTATGTGGATGATATGTTGATTGTTGGTCGTGATGTTAGTAAAATAAACAGCTTGAAGAAGGAGCTTAGTCAATCTTTTGCCATGAAAGATTTGGGACCAGCAAAGCAGATACTTGGTATGCGGATCGGAAGAGACAGGAAATGTGGAAAATTGTGGTTGTCTCAGGAAAGGTACATTGAGAAGGTGTTGGAAAGATGAAACATGAGCAATGTCAGGCCTAGTGCATGGCATACATCAAACTGCCAACTGCTGAGGCATAAGGAACCTTCTGCATCTCTTCCTGCACTTTCTCACTTGTAGGACTCTGCTCGGAACTAAGCTTGAAGTGACCTGCAAGTGGAGAGCTAACTGGTTTTTCAAAATAAGTCTATCTTTCCGAATTGTATGCCTCAATCCGTCTTGAATCTCTGAGCTATAAGATCTGGAGATTTCGAATGAAATAAGGGTGCAAAATGGGAAAAGAGTCATTCAATATAGAAGAGAGGACTTATTGCCATGGAGTAGCGATCGAAAGACTCAATCCACTTACCTCAAGTGCCTTCTTTCGGGGATGGATGAAAGGCTCTACCTATAGAAATTGATCCAATTGGGGATTTTCCTATAACGATCTCCATGAATAGATGTTTCCAACTATGGGTCTCTAGCAGTAGAGAAGAAGGGCACTGCACTACCCAGTGGTAGGAAGAAAGAGCAAATCCTAGCTGATGAGACTATTCAATGGAAGGATGATCGAGCAATTACTTACCTTAGCAATCTTTGGAAATGAGAATGAGTCTTTTTTGCCTATTCCTCACAGTACCCCATTGGAGTAGAAGCCTACCAACCAAAAAGAAGTGGTTGCATAGCCAATTGCAGAAAAAAGGGTTTCAGTCATAAGTGCTTCAATTGCTAATGCCTTTGCCTTTCCTTTGCCTACGAAACGATATCTAGTGGTGTATTCTCTATACTCGCTTGTGCTAGTGGTCCTAGTGAGGCGAGGGAAGATTCTACATCCATAGTAGAGTTCCAGACCATACGAGTTGCCATTTGATTTCCCCTAGATGTCGTACCAACCAGTGGTAGAAAGATTAGGAAAGTCTCTGTGAGTCAACCTTTCTATCAGTCTCCTTGTTTGTACTGTGAGCAATCCTGGGGGCAGTTACAATTCGCCGATCCCGCTTGCCCCATCAGCCCCGACGGTCCCTTTCGCGACAATATACGCATCTTTCTCCATCTCAACATTCAACCGCTTCGCGCCTTCCATTTCAAAATCGTTTTCTAGAGTATAAAAGTAGGACTCTGTCACAATAGAATAATATCTGTTTTCCATTTCTTTCTTACTGAATTATGAAATGAAATGTTGCCCGCTATAGTTGCTCACTTTTGATTTGAAACCCTATGAAAAGGGTCGAGCTGTCTCAGATCATGGATAAGGTGAATATTCTTTCTACAAAGACAGCTTTTGTTTTGATACCAGTGGTATTACTTGGGAAAGATAGATAGATCGACATTGCTAAGAGATAAGACTGAAACTCCCGCTTCGCGACAACGAGTAAATAAATTACCTCTTACTGTGATGAAAATACTTTGAATAATCAGTATAAGATTCAAGATCTCTTGATCCTATCCCGAGTTGGTCCAATCTTATCTAGGAGCCGGACTTATTCAAGATAAGAAGTAAGAATGACCATAGATAGAGGATGATTTCACATTCTTGTTGTTCTTCTTCCCCATCTTCTAAGTGGAAAGAGCGCCAGTTGAGTGAGACAGAGGTCTTGCAGAACCAATTAGAAGATGCAATAAATAAAGCAAAAAGATATGATATATTCTTTATCTGTAATGATTGGAATGTTCCTATTGGTCAACAACCAACTAGACTACCTCTCTTGAAGAAGAAATCTATAGCCTTTGCCTGCCTTTCTAGTATGACAAGATATCTAATATATATAAGAATCCTAGTTAGAAAAAAAGTGATTCAAGCACTTAACATCCTCTTTCGAAGAAGAAGGATTCCTTTACTTGACTCTTCCTTTACTTGACTCTTATAGCATTTCATTTTCTCAATTCAATGCCAAGAAGGTCCTGTCAACAGAAGTCCTCTCCGCTATTTCCGTAGAACCCAGAGTAATACGTAATATGCGGTTGATCCTAGCTTGCCCCAATCTGAGTTCCTTTCCTTAACCTTCGCCCTTTTCCACCTCTTTCTGCTTGTCGAGCGAGATCCAGCACTCTTGATAAGCGAAGTCCAAAGCTAAAAAGCCGGCTCTGCTCACTCAAGGGAAAAAGAATCATTTTGCAAAGCGAAAGGGAAAAAGAATCATTTTGCAAAGCGAAAGGGAAAAAGAATCATTTTGCAAAGCGATTCCAAATCTCTAAGAACTTGGATCTCTAAATAATCTGGACAAAGAAAAGCACGCCTGACGAGACCGGCCAATCTCCTTCTTTGGAGTCCTTTACTCCCCGACAAGAGCCCGCGATTCACTTTCCAATTTCTTTATAATGACTACTTCGGCTAGAAGAATCTTCCGCACAGAGTAGCCGCATAGCTGCTCCCTAGCATTCTCAACTCCATATTCTGGTAGAATGGAAATCAAAAAATGCCGAGAGATATTATTCCTTTTAAGCTTAATCGGTAGAATGGCCTTCTTTTGCTGGGCTTTCAAAAGAAGATCTAGTACTTCCTCCTTGGAAAGTCGGCCAGAAATCAAAGGATCTAGATCATTCTGCAAGCATTCAATTAGAAGGGAGCTGCCAGCCCTTCTTTGCTACAACAGGACAGATTAGATGATTCAAAAAGAGCCAAGAAAGCTTGGCCTTATACCTTCTCCACGTAAGACCACCGGCCGCCCAAATACCAAGACGAGAGTAAGAGTCTATCTCGGTCCTTCCCTATGATCACCAAGTTAAGTTATATGAAAAGTCTAAGAATTGGAGTCTCTCCAGAATGCTCTCCTTAGGCCAGGCTGCACTGCTACAAAACGATGTATTGGACTTCGTACCTCTTCCTAGCACCGGAGGCTCTTGAAAATATCCTTTTAACGGACTTAGGCTGAGAAGGGCAAGGGGGTCTTCTTCATTTGTGTCGCTCTTATTTATTAATCAACTAGTGTGAATAGGTATATAATATTCCCTTAATTGCGTCACAGACTAGATGAATAACTTCCGAGTCCCAGATCTTTCCCGCAAGGCCTAGCCTAATATGGACCGCCC